GATTACAATTCTGTATATTCCACTTACTAGAGAGGTTCCCAGGGAATTCATTAGAGGAATATTTCCAATAAATACGGTTTGTTCTTGCATATCTCTACCGGTTTTCCAAATTAATCCCGCGGATACATATAATTCAGAAGAGTATGTGAGTGATTCATACACAGCATCTCTTTCTTTTATCAAGGGCTCTGCCAATTGATATGTTGGCACAAATAATTGAAATTCAATTTCTTGGTCTGTATCTTCAATTTTTGGAAACTTATGAAGTTCTTCCATCAAGCCTTGATCAATGAACCTACAAAATCCGTCAAATTGTATCTGACTAAACCCTGGTATTGTATACATTCCCTCATTTCCATCCCGGAACATCTTAAGTTTTCCGTTTATCGAAAAAATCCAACTATTGGCTCACTCTTCGTTGAACCATATAGATTGATCTAGCAACGACGGAATGTATATATTTTGCTCATTTGAACAACATGAAATTTTATCCAACCCCATATACATATATATATGTACTAAATACGTATGAACGGAGGAATAAAAAAAAATGTGACTCAAATTCGAATTTGCGACAGATACAAATGGAAATGAATTGATAAAACATTCCTGGAAACAAAATTCTGCCACTTAGACTTATGGAGTCTTGTATAGAATATCAAAATAGATCCAATTTCTACCTTATGATATTACGATCAGATTGGGTACCATAAATGGATTCGGAATTGAATCTGTTCTCTATGAGTGAGATAAAGACAGAATAATCAGGAACCGTCTAGAGTTGACTTTGATTTTAGCACTTAATTTATTTCATCGATTCCGTTATTCAAAAAATGATTCGCAGAGAGAAAAGATATTTCTACCCATTTGTTAATTAGTAGAATACGATTGAAGTGCGTAAGAGAAGTCATATTTATTAAGTACATGCAGATATAACTATCTAGCTATCCGTATATCCCATCTTTTATCGAAGTTCCCTTGAGGCAACATAGGTCGTGCTATATCCAAATTTCGATTTTATATTCAATATATTCAATGAAAAATGCAAGCACGACGATTTCCTAATAGGAATATGTAGATAAGATACCTGACTAGGTATCCGTGTAAGAATTTCTGTTCTGGGGTTTACATATACACATAATTGTTGTTATAATTGAAATTGAAAAGGATTAATTATGGAAAAGAATTGAGACTGATTAGTCGTATATCAATTTGATCTCCTTATGTCATTAAGGAAACCAAATTGGAGATCAAAATCCAAGAACCATTCATGAATTCACAGTCATTAATGCTTCCAATTTGCTCTGAATTTTGGATTCTGTGACTGGAAATCCATTTTTCTCTTTCAATAGAAAAAAAGGGGAAAGCTTTTATTTAGGTGTTGTGTGTTTTGAAATACAATCAATCTAAGAGAACAACAGGATCCAATCAAAAAAAAGAAATGGTTCAACAATTCCCCAGAATATTTCCATCTATATCTATTTTGTATCGTTTTGGCGGCATGGCCGAGTGGTAAGGCGGGGGACTGCAAATCCTTTCTCCCCAGTTCAAATCCGGGTGTCGCCTGATTAACAAAAGACTCGGAATTTCTTACCCTACTAAACTAATAGAACTCACAAAATTCTTGCCTGGCAGAAGCAGAGGTAAGGGGCGGGGACTGTCGATACCCAATTTTAAGAATCGGGGGGTTGACTTTCAATTATTTCTTCAAAAATCGGGGTGTGACCCAAACCTGTACCATACCAATATGAATTACCAATATAAATAAAGAAATACTCACTTAATTACGGATTCCTGATGCGTTCAGGCCATTGATTTGATTTATCAATCGAATCAAATCCATAGTAAGATTCAATTGTGAGATTCAGAACTACGAAAGTCAGGGACCGTAAATCCGTGTATCCAAAGGAAGGTTCCTAAGAGACTGTAAATCCTTGCTCCTAGGATCCAAGAAGGGGTTATAGGAAGGACTATAAATACTTCCTAATTACCTTACCCTACTAGTGTTTACTGACTGAGTCTTGAAGTAGATTGGGTAGGCTGGTGGGGAATCCAATTAGGAGTTGTGGAAAGAACTGAAGATACTTTGTATCCATACAAACTCATGAGAGTCTCTGAGTGCTCAGGTTTTCAATTAATATTGTATGGGTGATTGGCTTTTATAGAATAAAAGTGGAAAAAAGTGCTTTCGTTGGGGTAACCCCGCCAAGAATGTAATAGGGTGTCTTCCAATTGTTTCACATTTCACAGAAGTAGAGACAGTAAGGCTTAGATGGGAAATTAGGAGTATGTGATAGATAGTTATATATCTTGATGGTATATTTCTTTTTCTGCTTTTTGTTTATGAAAGGCAACAATAGGTCTTACTATTCCTACATATTATTCCATTAGTCACATTCCCTTGAGACTTCCAAGGGGCAACTGTGTATCTTGCTTGTACTTAGTGCTTTCCGATTCCACCAGAAATCATATAGGGACTTGTTACGGGTGTATTCATTGG